GTTAATGTAGCTTAAACCCAAAGCAAGGCACTGAAAATGCCTAGATGAGTATTTAATACTCCATAAACACAAAGGCTTGGTCCTGGCCTTTCTATTAGCTTTTAGCAGGATTACACATGCAAGTATCTGCACCCCGGTGAAGATGCCCTTCAAATCACCAGCTGACAATGAAGGAGCGGGTATCAAGCACACTACCACAGTAGCTCACGACGCCTTGCCTAGCCACACCCCCACGGGACACAGCAGTGATAAAAATTAAGCCATAAACGAAAGTTTGACTAAGCCATGCTAACCCAGGGTTGGTAAATTTCGTGCCAGCCACCGCGGCCATACGATTAACCCAAGTTAATAGACATACGGCGTAAAGCGTGTTTAGAAGCCCCCATCAATAAAGTTAAATCTGAGCTATGCCGTAGAAAGCTTTAGCTCAGACAAAAACAAACCACGAAAGTGACTTTAAATATTTCGACACACGAAAGCCGAGACACAAACTGGGATTAGATACCCCACTATGCTCAGCCCTAAACCTTAGTAGTTATTACAACAATGCTACTCGCCAGAGTACTACTAGCAACAGCCTAAAACTCAAAGGACTTGGCGGTGCTTTATATCCCTCTAGAGGAGCCTGTTCTGTAATCGATAAACCCCGATAAACCTCACCAGTCCTTGCTAATACAGCCTATATACCGCCATCTTCAGCAAACCCTAAAAAGGAGCCAAAGTAAGCCAAACCATACAACATAAAAACGTTAGGTCAAGGTGTAGCCCATGGACCGGGAAGAAATGGGCTACATTTTCTAATATAGAACATGACGGAACTTTTCGTGAAACCGAAAACGGAAGGAGGATTTAGTAGTAAATTAAGAATAGAGAGCTTAATTGAATGAGGCCATGAAGCACGCACACACCGCCCGTCACCCTCCTCAAGTACCTATGTACAACTAATCAATCCTATTAACGAACGTACACACCTACAAGAGGAGATAAGTCGTAACAAGGTAAGCGTACTGGAAAGTGCGCTTGGAAAATTCAAAGTGTAGCTTATAGAAAGCACCTGGCTTACACCCAGAAGATACCATATAATACAGTCACTTTGAACAAATGCTAGCCCACATTTTCCCCAACACAACTACCACCCCCAAATAAACCAAAACATTTACCTTATTAAAGTATAGGAGATAGAAATTCTAATTGGCGCTATAGAGAAAGTACCGCAAGGGAAAGATGAAAGACTCATTAAAAGTAAAGAACAGCAAAGCTTACCCCTTGTACCTTTTGCATAATGATTTAACTAGAGCAACTTGACAAAGAGAACTTAAGCCAACTAACCCGAAACCAGACGAGCTACCCAAAAGCAGCTAAAGAGCAAACTCGTCTATGTAGCAAAATAGTGAGAAGACTTTTAGGTAGAGGTGAAAAGCCTACCGAGCCTGGTGATAGCTGGTTGTCCAGAATGGAATTTTAGTTCAACTTTAAGCCTGCCTATAAGACCCAGAGCTAAAATGCAGACTTAAAATATAATCTAAAAGGGTACAGCCTTTTAGAAACAGGATACAACCTTTACTAGAGAGTAAGCCCCCAAAACCCCATAGTTGGCCTAAAAGCAGCCACCAATTAAGAAAGCGTTCAAGCTCAACGACTCCCCACCCATAATCCAAACAATTATCTGCGAACTCCTAGCCCAATACTGGACTATTCTACTATAAAGTAGAAGAAATACTGTTAATATGAGTAACAAGAACTAATTTCTCCTTGCACAAGCTTATATCAGAACGGATCCCCCACTGATAATTAACAGTAAGATAAATACACGCCCCCAACTAAAGCACTTATTAATACAACTGTTAACCCAACACAGGAGTGCATCCAAAGGAAAGATTAAAAGAAGTAAAAGGAACTCGGCAAACATAAACCCCGCCTGTTTACCAAAAACATCACCTCCAGCATTACAACTATTGGAGGCACTGCCTGCCCAGTGACATCCGTTAAACGGCCGCGGTATCCTGACCGTGCAAAGGTAGCATAATCATTTGTTCTTTAAATAAGGACTTGTATGAATGGCCACACGAGGGTTTTACTGTCTCTTACTTCCAATCAGTGAAATTGACCTTCCCGTGAAGAGGCGGGAATTCACAAATAAGACGAGAAGACCCTATGGAGCTTTAATTAACTAGCCCACAAAATAAGCACCACACTTCTAAGGAAAATAAACCAACTTTTACTGGGCTAACAATTTAGGTTGGGGTGACCTCGGAATATAAAACAACTCCCGAGTGACACAGTCTAGACTAACAAGTCGAAACCCTCTATCATTCAGTGATCCAATTTCTTTTGATCAACGGAACAAGTTACCCTAGGGATAACAGCGCAATCCTATTTGAGAGTCCATATCGACAATAGGGTTTACGACCTCGATGTTGGATCAGGACATCCCAATGGTGCAGCCGCTATTAACGGTTCGTTTGTTCAACGATTAAAGTCCTACGTGATCTGAGTTCAGACCGGAGTAATCCAGGTCGGTTTCTATCTATTACACAGTTTCTCCCAGTACGAAAGGACAAGAGAAACAAGGCCAACTTAACACAAGCGCCTTCAAACCAATAGATGATATAATCTTAATCTAGTAATTAATAATATATACACCAACGCCCGAGAACAGGGCTAATGTTAGGATGGCAGAGCCCGGTAATTGCATAAAATTTAAGCCTTTATAATCAGAGGTTCAACTCCTCTTCCTAACAACATGTACATTATTAATCTCCTAGCACTGATTATTCCAATTCTACTAGCCGTTGCATTCCTTACACTTGTTGAACGAAAAGTTTTAGGTTACATGCAACTCCGTAAAGGACCTAACGTGGTAGGCCCATACGGACTTCTCCAACCCGCAGCTGACGCCGTAAAATTATTTACCAAAGAACCCCTGCGCCCATCAACATCCTCCCCATTTATATTTATCATAGCCCCCATCCTAGCCTTAACCCTCGCCCTAACAATATGAATTCCTCTCCCCATACCACACCCTCTAATTAACATAAACTTAGCCGTACTATTCATGCTAGCCATATCCAGCCTGGCCGTCTATTCAATCCTATGATCAGGATGGGCCTCAAACTCAAAATATGCCCTAATTGGAGCCCTACGAGCAGTAGCACAAACAATCTCTTACGAAGTCACCTTAGCAATCATCCTCCTATCAGTCCTGTTACTAAGCGGATCCTTCTCACTATCAACCCTAATTATTACCCAAGAATATATTTGACTAATCTTACCCTCATGGCCATTAGCCATAATATGATTCATTTCCACACTAGCAGAAACAAATCGAGCCCCATTTGACTTAACTGAAGGAGAATCAGAGCTAGTCTCAGGCTTCAATGTAGAATACGCCGGAGGCCCATTTGCCCTCTTTTTTATGGCCGAATACGCCAATATTATTATAATAAATACCCTTACCGTAATCTTATTTATAGGCGCATTCCACAACCCCATAATACCAGAACTATATTCAGCAAATCTAATCATTAAAACCCTCTTACTAACTGTATTTTTCCTATGAATTCGGGCATCCTACCCACGATTTCGATACGACCAACTAATACACCTACTATGAAAAAATTTCCTCCCCCTCACTCTAGCCCTGTGCATATGACACGTAGCTATGCCAATTACCATAGCAAGCATCCCACCACAAACATAAGAAATATGTCTGATAAAAGAGTTACTTTGATAGAGTAAATAATAGAGGTGAAAATCCCCTTATTTCTAGAATAATAGGACTCGAACCTACTCCAAAGAATCCAAAAATCTTAGTGCTACCATATTACACCATATTCTAAGTAAGGTCAGCTAAATAAGCTATCGGGCCCATACCCCGAAAATGTTGGTTTACATCCTTCCCGTACTAATAAACCCCCTAATTTTTACAATAATCATACTAACCATCGTACTAGGAACAATAATTGTACTAACGAGCTCCCACTGACTCATGATCTGAATTGGCTTCGAAATAAACATATTAGCCATCATCCCCATTCTAATAAAAAAATACAACCCACGATCCATAGAAGCCTCCACAAAATATTTTTTAACCCAAGCAACTGCATCTATACTACTCATATTAGCTATCGTTATCAACCTAGTACACTCAGGCCAATGAACCATCACAAAACCCCTAAACTCAACAGCATCAACTATTATAACCCTAGCCCTAGCCATAAAACTAGGACTATCCCCATTTCACTTTTGAGTACCAGAAGTCACCCAAGGCATTAAACTTTCATCAGGCCTAATCCTATTAACCTGACAAAAATTAGCCCCCATATCAATCCTATACCAAATCGCCCCAACAACGAACCTAAACATGCTCCTCACCATATCAATTCTTTCCATTGCCATTGGAGGCTGAGGAGGACTCAACCAAACTCAATTACGAAAAATCATGGCCTACTCATCCATCGCACACATAGGATGAATAACAGCCATCATAGCATACAACCCAACCATAGCCCTACTAAATCTAGTAACCTATATTCTTCTAACAACTACAACATTCATGATATTTATACTAAATTCATCAACAACAACATTATCCCTATCCCACACATGAAACAAAACCCCTCTACTTACCACAACTATCCTAACAACAATATTATCACTAGGAGGTCTGCCCCCGCTATCAGGATTCTTGCCAAAATGAATAATCATTCAAGAATTAACTAAAAATGACAACATCATCATACCCACTATCATAGCCATCACAGCACTTCTAAACCTATTCTTCTACATACGCTTAACATATTCCACATCCTTAACAATATTTCCATCCACAAATAACATAAAAATAAAATGACAATTTAATTATACCAAACCAACACCCCTTCTATCACCCTTAATCATCCTATCAACCCTCATCCTACCCCTATCACCCATCCTAACCCTTCTAGAATAGGAGCTTAGGTTAACCCCAGACCGAGGGCCTTCAAAGCCCCAAGTAAATGAATTACATTTAGCTCCTGATACTAAGGACTGCAGGTCTGCACCCCACATCAATTGAACGCAAATCAACCACTTTAATTAAGCTAAGCCCTTACTAGATTGGTGGGCTCCAACCCCACGAAATTTTAGTTAACAGCTAAATACCATACACAACTGGCTTCAACCTACTTCTCCCGCCGTCGAAGAAAAAAAAGGCGGGAGAAGCCCTGGCAGGGGTTATGCTGCTTCTCCGAATTTGCAATTCGACGTGTTCTTAACGCACTGCAGAGCTTGGTAAAAAGAGGACTTTCACCCCTGTCTTTAGATTTACAGTCTAATGCCTGCTCAGCCATTTTACCTATGTTCATAAACCGTTGACTCTTCTCAACCAACCACAAAGATATCGGCACCCTATATTTATTATTTGGTGCCTGAGCAGGAATAGTAGGAACTGCCCTAAGCCTACTAATCCGAGCAGAACTAGGCCAACCAGGGGCGTTGCTGGGCGATGACCAAATCTACAACGTAATCGTAACAGCTCACGCTTTCGTAATAATTTTCTTCATGGTCATGCCAATTATGATTGGCGGCTTCGGAAATTGACTTATTCCACTAATAATTGGAGCCCCTGATATAGCATTTCCCCGAATAAACAATATGAGTTTCTGACTCCTGCCCCCCTCATTCCTATTACTACTCGCATCCTCAACAGTAGAGGCCGGAGCTGGAACGGGATGAACAGTCTACCCACCTCTAGCCGGAAACCTAGCACACGCCGGAGCCTCCGTGGACTTAGCAATCTTTTCACTCCACCTAGCAGGGGTCTCATCAATTCTAGGAGCTATTAATTTTATCACCACAATTATCAACATGAAACCCCCAGCCCTATCTCAATATCAAACTCCCCTATTCGTTTGATCAGTACTAATCACGGCCGTCCTACTCCTTCTCTCCCTCCCTGTACTAGCTGCCGGAATTACCATACTGCTAACGGACCGAAATCTTAACACCACTTTCTTCGACCCCGCAGGAGGAGGAGACCCTATTCTATACCAACACCTTTTCTGATTTTTTGGGCACCCCGAAGTATATATTCTAATTCTACCCGGGTTTGGAATAATCTCACACATTGTCACCTACTACTCTGGCAAAAAAGAACCTTTCGGATATATGGGTATGGTGTGAGCCATAATATCAATTGGGTTCCTGGGCTTTATCGTATGGGCCCACCACATATTTACAGTAGGCCTTGACGTTGACACGCGAGCATACTTCACCTCAGCAACCATAATTATCGCTATCCCCACAGGGGTCAAAGTATTTAGTTGACTAGCCACTCTTCACGGAGGAAACATCAAATGATCCCCAGCAATATTATGAGCACTGGGCTTCATCTTCCTCTTTACAGTAGGGGGCCTCACTGGAATTGTTCTAGCTAACTCCTCTCTCGATATTGTCCTCCATGACACATACTATGTGGTAGCACACTTCCACTATGTTCTATCCATAGGAGCCGTTTTCGCTATTATAGGGGGATTCGTCCACTGATTCCCACTATTCTCAGGCTATACCCTCAACTCAACCTGAGCAAAAATTCATTTCCTTATCATATTTGTAGGTGTAAACATAACATTTTTCCCACAACATTTCCTAGGCCTGTCCGGAATACCACGACGTTATTCAGACTACCCAGATGCATACACTACATGAAATACGGTATCCTCCATAGGCTCTTTCATCTCCCTGACAGCCGTTATCCTAATAGTTTTTATAATCTGAGAAGCTTTCGCATCAAAACGAGAAGTCTCAACTGTGGAACTGTCAACCCTAAACCTAGAATGACTTCACGGGTGCCCTCCGCCATATCACACATTTGAAGAACCCACATACGTAAATCCAAAGTAAGAAAGGAAGGATTCGAACCCCCTATAATTGGTTTCAAGCCAACATCATAACCACTATGTCTTTCTCTATTAAAGAGGTATTAGTAAAATTTACATAACTTTGTCAAAGTTAAATTATAGGTTAAACCCCTATATACCTCCATGGCGTACCCCTTTCAACTAGGCTTTCAAGACGCAACATCCCCTATCATAGAAGAGCTATTACACTTCCATGATCACGCACTAATAATCGTTTTCCTTATCAGCTCCCTCGTACTTTACCTCATTTCAGTTATGCTTACAACTAACCTAACCCACACCAGCACGATAGACGCACAGGAGGTAGAGACTATCTGAACAATCTTGCCAGCAATAATCCTAATTATAATTGCACTTCCATCCCTCCGAATTCTATACATAATAGACGAGATTAATAACCCCTATTTAACCGTAAAAACTATGGGCCACCAGTGATACTGAAGCTATGAGTATACGGACTACGAGGACCTAACTTTCGACTCCTATATAGTACCAACACAGGACCTAAAACCAGGGGAACTGCGTCTTCTAGAAGTAGATAACCGAGTAGTGCTACCAATGGAACTGACAATTCGAATACTAATTTCATCCGAAGATGTACTACACTCATGAGCTGTTCCATCGCTAGGCCTAAAAACAGACGCAATTCCAGGACGCCTAAACCAGACAACCCTACTATCTACACGACCAGGCCTATATTACGGCCAATGCTCTGAAATCTGTGGCTCCAACCACAGCTTTATACCAATTGTCCTTGAAATAGTCCCACTAAAAATCTTCGAAAAATGATCCTCAACCATACTCTAATCTCATTAAGAAGCTAATTCCAAAGCGTTAACCTTTTAAGTTAAAGAATGGGAGTGCTAATCTCCCCTTGATGGTATGCCACAACTTGACACATCAACATGATTTATTACCATCCTATCCATGCTCCTTACACTATATATTATTATACAACTGAAAGTTTCAAAACACATTTATTATCAAAACCCAGAACCTACTATTATAAAAGCAACAGAACATTCGACCCCTTGATCGACTAAATGAACGAAAATTTATTCTCCTCTTTCATTACCCCTACGATAATAGGTCTACCTATTGTTACTCTAATTATTATATTTCCAAGCATTTTATTCCCATCAACCAACCGACTGATTAATAACCGACTAGTCGCAATCCAACAATGAATCCTTCACCTCACATCTAAACAAATAATAACTATTCACAACCACACCGGGCAAAAATGATCTCTCATACTTATGTCTCTCATTATATTTATTGGGTCGACAAACTTATTGGGTCTCCTACCACACTCCTTCACACCAACAACCCAGCTATCAATAAACCTAGGAATGGCGATCCCCCTTTGAGCTGGGACAGTAGCTCTTGGATTCCGACACAAAACAAAAGCATCACTCGCCCACTTCCTACCCCAAGGAACTCCAATCCCCCTTATCCCCATGCTAATTATTATTGAAACCATTAGCTTGTTCATTCAACCGATAGCACTAGCAGTACGACTAACCGCAAATATCACCGCCGGTCACCTACTCATTCACCTTATCGGAGGGGCCACCCTAGCACTCCTAAACATTAGCATTATAACATCTCTCATCACATTTATCATCCTACTCCTCCTAACAATTCTCGAGTTTGCAGTAGCCCTAATCCAAGCCTACGTATTTACTTTATTAGTTAGCCTATACTTACATGACAATACCTAATGACCCACCAAACCCATGCATATCACATAGTAAATCCAAGCCCATGGCCCCTCACAGGGGCCCTATCAGCCCTACTACTGACATCTGGACTAGTAATATGATTCCATTTCAACTCAACCCTCCTATTATCACTAGGCCTACTAGCCAACACACTAACCATATATCAATGATGACGGGACATCGTACGAGAAGGTACCTTCCAAGGACACCACACACCTATCGTCCAAAAAGGTTTACGGTACGGCATAATCCTTTTTATTCTCTCCGAAGTATTTTTCTTCATCGGTTTCTTCTGAGCCTTCTACCACTCAAGTCTCGCTCCAACCCCAGAACTGGGGGGCTGCTGACCACCCACAGGCATCCACCCCCTAAACCCCCTAGAAGTCCCTCTCCTAAATACATCTGTTCTCCTAGCTTCAGGTGTATCCATCACCTGAGCCCACCACAGCCTAATGGAGGGAGACCGCAAGAATATATTACAAGCCCTACTCACCACAATCCTACTGGGAGGTTACTTCACCTTACTCCAGGCCTCAGAATACTACGAAACCCCCTTTACAATTGCCGACGGAGTATATGGATCTACATTCTTCATGGCCACTGGATTCCATGGCCTACACGTAATTATCGGCTCCACATTTTTATTCGTGTGTTTCATACGACAACTAAAATTCCACTTCACCTCTAAACACCATTTTGGCTTTGAAGCTGCCGCCTGATATTGACACTTCGTAGACGTTGTCTGACTATTCCTATATGTATCTATCTATTGATGAGGTTCCTACCCTTTTAGTATAAGCAGTACAATTGACTTCCAATCAATTAGCTTCGGTCTAACCCCGAAAAAGAGTAATAAACCTAATAGCAACACTACTTATCAACACACTACTAGCATCCCTGTTAGTCTTACTTGCCTTTTGAATGCCACAAATAAACTCCTATGCCGAAAAATCAAGCCCATACGAGTGCGGCTTCGACCCTATAGGCTCCGCTCGCCTCCCTTTCTCAATAAAATTTTTCCTTGTAGCTATTACATTTCTTCTCTTCGACCTAGAAATTGCTCTACTCCTCCCGCTTCCATGAGCCTCCCAAACAAATAACCTAAATGTAATACTTATTATATCACTTACCCTAATTTCTCTACTAGCTATTAGCTTAGCATACGAGTGATCCCACAAAGGATTAGAATGAGCTGAGTAATTGGTAATTAGTTTAACGAAAACAAATGATTTCGACTCATTAGATTATGATTATTTTCATAATTATCAAATGGCCCTCATCTACATAAATATAACTCTAGCGTTTACTGTATCTCTATTAGGCCTACTAATGTACCGCTCCCACCTGATGTCATCACTCCTTTGTCTAGAAGGCATGATACTATCCCTATTTGTAACTATATCAGTAACTATTCTCAACTCACATTTAACCTTAGCTAGTATAGTTCCTATTATTCTTTTAGTATTCGCAGCCTGTGAAGCCGCCCTAGGATTGTCTCTCCTAGTTATAGTGTCAAACACATATGGCGTGGATCACGTGCAAAACCTAAACCTCCTACAATGCTAAAAATTATTTTTCCTACAGCTATACTCATCCCCCTAGTCTGATTATCAAAAAATAATATAATCTGAATCAACACCACAGCCTACAGCCTAATAATTACCCTAATTAGCCTACCCCTATTAAATCAATTCGGCGATAATAGCCTAAACCTATCCTTAACATATTTCTCAGACTCACTATCAACCCCATTACTAATATTAACTATGTGACTACTCCCACTAATAATTATTGCTAGCCAATTCCACCTAATCAAAGAGTCGTATACACGGAAAAAACTGTATATTACTATGCTAATCCTACTACAAATCTTTCTAATCATGACATTCACAGCCACAGAACTAATCTTCTTCTACATCCTATTCGAAGCAACCCTAGTCCCAACTCTAATTATCATTACGCGGTGGGGGGGCCAAACAGAGCGACTGAACGCAGGCCTATACTTCCTATTTTACACCTTAGTAGGATCGCTCCCACTTCTAATTGCACTCATTTACCTACAAAACATTACGGGATCACTAAACATTTTAATTACCCAACACTATTCTAACCCACTGGAAAGCTCCTGAAGCAACTCCGCCCTATGATTGGCGTGCATAATAGCCTTCATAGTAAAGATACCCCTATACGGCTTACACCTATGATTACCAAAAGCCCATGTAGAAGCTCCAATTGCTGGCTCAATAGTCCTTGCGGCTGTATTACTCAAACTAGGGGGTTATGGCATACTGCGAATTACAACTATACTAAATCCAACAACCAACTTTATAGCATATCCATTTCTAGTATTATCCCTCTGGGGTATAATTATAACAAGTTCAATTTGTTTGCGCCAAACAGACCTAAAATCACTAATCGCATACTCATCAGTCAGCCACATAGCACTAGTCATCGTAGCCATCCTCATCCAAACCCCATGGAGCTACATAGGAGCAACAGCCCTAATAATTGCGCATGGACTCACCTCATCCATACTATTCTGTCTTGCCAATACTAATTATGAACGAATCCACAGCCGTACTATAATCTTAGCCCGGGGCCTTCAAACAATGCTCCCCCTTATAGCCGCCTGATGACTACTCGCTAGCCTGACCAATCTAGCCCTACCCCCTTCAATCAACTTAATTGGAGAACTATTTGTAGTAATATCAACATTCTCATGATCCTCACTATCAATTATCCTTATGGGAATTAACATCGTTATTACTGCCCTATACTCCCTATATATACTCATCACAACTCAACGAGGTAAACAAACACATCACATCAACAACCTCCCGCCATCCTACACCCGAGAGAACACCCTCATAGCAATACACATAATACCCCTGCTCCTCCTATCAATTAACCCCAAAATCATTCTGGGTACTCTTTACTGTAGATATAGTTTAAACAAAACACTAGATTGTGAATCTAGCGACAGAGACCAAAAAACTCTTATCCACCGAAAAAGCTTGCAAGAACTGCTAACTCATGCCTCCGCGTATAACAACGCGGCTTTTTCCTCCACTTTTAAAGGATAGAAGTTATCCGTTGGTCTTAGGAACCAAAAAATTGGTGCAACTCCAAATAAAAGTAATAAACCTATTTGCCTCCTCCACAATACTATCTCTTCTGATTCTAACGACACCAATTATAATTTCAAACTCTAACCTTTACACCAAAAAATCTTACCCTAACTACGTAAAAACCATAATCTCATATGCCTTCCTAATAAGCCTAATCCCAACCATAATTTTTATCCAATCGGGCCAAGAAACAATAATCTCAAACTGACATTGAATATCTATTCAAACCCTAAAACTAAGCCTCAGCTTCAAACTAGACTACTTCTCCATGATTTTTATACCCGTAGCGCTATTCGTCACATGATCCATTATAGAATTCTCGATATGGTATATACACTCAGACCCCAATATTAACCGCTTCTTTAAATACCTCCTAATATTTCTCATCACAATGATAATTCTAGTTACAGCCAACAACCTCTTCCAACTATTTATCGGCTGAGAAGGAGTAGGTATTATATCATTTTTACTCATCGGCTGATGATATGGACGAACTGACGCCAACACAGCAGCACTCCAAGCAATTCTGTATAACCGCATCGGAGATGTAGGCTTCCTCCTGGCCATAGCATGGTTTCTATTTAACCTTAATACCTGAGAACTTCAACAAATCTTTATTCTTAACCCAAACAACACAAACCTCCCGCTCACCGGATTATTACTAGCGGCAACAGGAAAGTCTGCCCAATTCGGACTCCACCCTTGACTTCCCTCCGCCATAGAAGGGCCAACCCCCGTCTCAGCCCTACTTCACTCCAGCACCATAGTAGTAGCCGGCATTTTCCTCCTGATCCGATTCTACCCGCTAACAATAAACAATGAGACTATCCAAACTATCATACTATGCCTGGGTGCAGTAACCACACTATTTACAGCTATCTGTGCTCTCACCCAAAACGATATCAAAAAAATTGTAGCATTTTCCACTTCTAGCCAACTAGGCTTAATAATAGTTACTGTGGGCATTAATCAGCCCCACCTAGCATTTCTCCACATCTGCACCCACGCATTTTTTAAGGCAATACTCTTCCTATGCTCGGGGTCCATTATTCACAGTCTAAATGACGAACAAGATATCCGAAAAATAGGAGGTCTCTACAAGACACTTCCATTCACAACCTCAGCATTAATCACCGGAAGCCTAGCCCTAACAGGTATACCCTTCCTTACAGGATTCTACTCAAAAGATCTTATCATCGAATCCATTAACACGTCTTATACCAACGCCTGAGCCCTAATAATTACACTTGTAGCCACCTCCCTCACAGCCGTATACAGCACTCGAATCATTTACTTCGCCCTGCTAGGACAGCCGCGCTTCCCCACCCTTGTTCTCATTAATGAAAATAACCCACTCCTAATTAACCCCATCAAACGCCTCCTAATAGGAAGTATCTTCGCCGGCTTCTTCATCTCAAACAATATTACTCCCACTACAATCCCTCAAATAACCATGCCAACATATCTAAAAATCACAGCCATACTCGTCACCTTGCTAGGCTTCACCGTAGCTCTAGAACTCAATACAGCAACGCAAAACCTAAAACATGAAAAACCCTCTAAACATTTTAAGTTTTCAAATCTCTTAGGTTACTTCCCAGCCATTATACACCGAACTCAACCACTTGTCAGCCTACTAATAAGCCAAAAGGTGACATCAATATTACTAGACCTAGCCTGATTAGAAAATACAATTCCAAAATCAGTTTCCCTCTTCCAAATGAAGTCCTCAACACTTATCTCAAGCCAAAAAGGTCAAGTAAAATTATATTTCCTATCCTTCATAATTACATTTGCCCTAAGCCTAACTATAATACTCACGTTTTAATTACCACGAGTAATCTCTATAATCACTACAACCCCTACCAACAAAGATCAACCAGTAACAATCACCAATCATGTACCATAACTATACAAAGCAGAAACACCAATAGCCTCCTTACCAACAAATCCAAAATCTTCAACATCATAAACAACCCAATCACCCAAGTCATTAAACTCAAATGTTAGCCCAACAATCTCCTCCTTCAACACATATAAGACTAGCGCCACCTCCATAACCAAACCCAGTAAAAAAGCCCCCAACACAACTTTACTAGAAACTCACACCTCTGGATATAATTCCGTAGCCATAGCTGTTGTATATCCAAAAACTACCATCATCCCACCCAAATAAATTAAAAATACCATTAAACCCAAAAAAGAACCACTAAAATTTATGACAATACCACAACCAACGCCCCCACTGACAATTAAACCAACTCCCCCATAAATAGGAGAAGGCTTAGAAGAAAACCCCACAAACCCCACCACAAAAATTGTACTCAAAATAAACACGATATATGTTATCATTATTCCCACATGGACTTAAACCATGACTTATGGCATGAAAAACCACCGTTGTATTTCAACTACAGAAACTAAAATGACCAACATCCGAAAATCACACCCCCTACTCAAAATTATTAACGACTCCCTAATTGACCTACCAGCCCCATCAAGCATTTCCTCATGATGAAATTTCGGCTCACTACTAGGAATCTGCCTAGGTATTCAAATCCTAACAGGATTATTCCTAGCAATACACTACACCTCAGACACGGCAACCGCCTTTCAATCCGTAACTCACATTTGCCGGGACGTCAACTACGGCTGAATCCTGCGCTACCTACACGCCAACGGAGCATCCATATTCTTTATCTGCTTATTCCTACATGTAGGCCGAGGCCTTTACTACGGATCCTATATCTTTATAGAAACCTGAAACGTGGGAATCCTCCTCCTCTTTGCTGTCATAGCAACAGCCTTCATAGGATATGTTCTCCCATGGGGCCAAATATCCTTCTGAGGGGCAACAGTTATTACCAATCTACTCTCAGCAATCCCCTACATCGGAACAAACCTTGTAGAATGAATCTGAGGCGGATTCTCAGTAGACAAAGCTACTTTAACACGATTCTTTGCCTTTCACTTCCTCCTTCCCTTCATCATTGCAGCCCTAGTTATAGTCCATCTCCTATTCTTACACGAAACCGGATCAAATAATCCCACCGGAATCCCATCAGACATAGACATAATCCCCTTCCACCCCTATTACACAATCAAAGATATATTAGGCGCACTAGCCATAATCTTAACACTCCTAACACTAGTCCTATTTTCCCCAGACCTCCTAGGAGACCCAGACAATTATATTCCAGCCAACCCACTCAACACCCCTCCACATATTAAGCCAGAATGGTACTTCCTATTTGCCTACGCCATTCTCCGATCTATTCCTAATAAACTTGGGGGAGTGTTAGCCCTAGTTCTATCCATTCTAATCCTAATCCTCATACCACTCCTACACACATCAAAACAACGTAGCATAATATTCCGACCCCTCAGTCAGTGCCTTTTTTGATTACTAGTTGCAGACCTCCTAACCCTCACATGAATCGGCGGACAACCAGTTGAACACCCCTTCATCATCATCGGCCAACTAGCATCCGTCCTTTACTTCTCACTTATCCTCATCTTAATGCCCTTCGTCAGTATTATGGAAAACCACCTCCTAAAATGAAGGTCTATGTAGTATATTAATTACACTGGTCTTGTAAACCAGAAAAGGGGAATAAATTTCCCCCAAAGACTCAAGGAAAAGGCTAAAGCCCCACCATCAACACCCAAAGTTGACATTCTATTTTAAACTATTCCTTGACAAAGCCTATGTAATTCGTGCATACAATTATTTACCCCATAATAGAATATATAGTACATACTATGTATAATCGTACATAACTGTATTCCCCCATGCATATCCTCGGGCACATTAGCACCTTGATCGTACATACCCCATCCAAGTCAAATCATTTCAAGCCAACACGCATATCACCTCCAACGGCTTATCTCTTAATCTACCAACTCACGTGAAACCAGCAACCCTTGTGAAAAGGATCCCTCTTCTCGCCCCGGGCCCATACGTTCTGGGGGTTCCTAGAACTGGGTCGTAAACGGCATCTGGTTCTTTCTTCAGGGCCATCTCACCTAAAATCGCCTATTCATTCCCCTTAAATAAGACATCTCGATGGATTAATGACTAATCAGCCCATGCCGACACATAACTGTGGTGTCATGCCTCTGGTATTTTTTAATTTTTAAGGGATGCTTGGACTCACCTATGGCCGTCAAAGGCCCCGTCACAGTCAATTCAATTGAAGCTGGACTTAAGTCTAAAATGTATGGTCAACTACCCTCAGGCTTTCAAGAGTACGGTATTAATTGTCCGGGATATAGTCTACTAACACACTCACTAGGGTGCAAACTCACGGGCATACCCAGCAAGTAGTCGCATGCCGAGGGGCAATTCTGCCCAGCGCTAGCAAGCTCAATGGTAGCAGGACATTCATTCAATGGTGTCAGGACATACACGTACGCATACACGTACGCATACACGTACGCATACACGTACGCATACACGTACGCATACACGTACGCATACACGTACGCATACACGTACGCATACACGTACGCATACACGTACGCATACACGTACGCATACACGTACGCATACACGTACGCATACACGTACGCATACACGTACGCATACACGTACGCATACACGTACGCATACACGTACGCATACACGTACGCATACACGTACGCATACACGTACGCATACACGTACGCATACACGTACGCATACACGTACGCATACACGTACGCATACGCCGCCGCAGCAGCTATGCTATTACAAACCCCCCCCTACCCCCCCATGAAAGTGGGTTGCCATGCCAACTACTAATGTCCTGCCAAACCCCAAAAACAAGACCTATGGCACAGCATACCTAAACTCAGATTATATACTATCATGGAATAGTCTAACAACCCAAACCACATTTCACGGTCACCAACCCATATTGATACAAGCATGCTACTTTAATGAATTAATTTTCCTTAGACAGCTATCCCTCTAGATCTGTCACCGCCCCGGAACACCGCGC